AATAGTTGCCTCAGCTCCTTGTTGTTTGAAGAAACCCTCCCCTTCAATTGGTCTTTTTTCACGAAAAGCAGACATGAGATAACAAATCAAGTCTTTCCCTAAGATTTCGAATAGCTGTCCCGAATTCAAGTTGATTATGTTTCGCTTCTTCCTCGGAGAAAGACGATCAAACAATTCCCAATCATGGTCCTTGCGGATCGGATCATCCGTATAGGATAAAAAAAGAAACTCCAGATATTTGCTATCTTTCTCTTTGAATGAGATCTCAATTCCAGCTACGGTTTCATTAGCTATCTTACAACTAGAATCCCTCTTTTTTCTGACCCGGTTCCTCCACCACCGCGAACCCCGGTTCGATTCAGGCATGATACACTTTTTATTTATTGGGAGAACCCGAGTACTCTCTTGCGGATCCATGAAACAACTCTCAGAAATCTTTTTCCCTTTTGGAAGATACAGGAGCGAAACAATCAACCTATTGATATTGGAAGACCAAAAAGATTCTTCCAATGTCTCATTTCTGGGTCCAATGGAATTCATAGGTATAGGAAGAAGTCCCATCAAATAGAGATTTTTTCTTTCGACCATCTTTCGATTGGTAATACGAGATATAAGGACCGCTACTACAAGCAGTACTATACCTTTGATCGTGAAATATCGATTGCTTGTTGAACCCTGTGAATCACGTGAAAGTAGGATACTCCAAATTCGGGGGTCAAAGAGTTTCATAAAACGTTCTTGGTGGAAAAAAATGTGAGTGAAAGATCCCACTGAATCGAATTTGATCCATGAATCTAAGAAATAGTGAGAATTCTTGATCTCTCTCAATATCTCTCTCAATTCGAAGATCCAGGATTTGAATTGATGTCGTTTCATTGATTCCTCCTAAAGATTTCATTGATTCCTCCTAAAGATTTCATTTCAATTGGAATTTGGTTATTCACGATGTACGATGAGCCCTGTTAAGCATCCATGGCTGAATGGTTAAAGCGCCCAACTCATAATTGGCAAATTCGTAGGTTCAATTCCTGCTGGATGCACGCCAATGGGAACGTTCAATAAGTCTATTGGAATTGGCTCTGTATCAATGGAATCTCATCATCCATACATAACGAATTGGTATGGTATATTCATACCATAACATATGAACAGTAAGAACTAGAATTCTTATCGATACTGGAACTCATAGGGAAGAAAATGGATTTATGGATGGAATCAAATATGCAGTATTTACAGAAAAAAGTATTCGGTTATTGGGGAACAATCAATATACTTCTAATGTCGAATCAGGATCAACTAGGACAGAAATAAAGCATTGGGTCGAACTCTTCTTTGGTGTCAAGGTAATAGCTATGAATAGTCATCGACTCCCGGGAAAGGGTAGAAGAATGGGACCTATTATGGGACATACAATGCATTACAGACGTATGATCATTACGCTTCAACCGGGTTATTCTATTCCACCTCTTATAGAGAAAAGAACTTAAAGCAAAATACTTAATAACACGGCGATACATTTATACAAAACTTCTACCCCGAGCACACGTAATGGAGCCGTAGACAGTCAAGTGAAATCCAATCCACGAAATAATTTGATCTATGGACAGCATCGTTGTGGTAAAGGTCGTAATGCCAGAGGAATCATTACCGCAAGGCATAGAGGGGGAGGTCATAAGCGTCTATACCGTAAAATCGATTTTCGACGGAATGAAAAAGACATATCTGGTAGAATCGTAACCATAGAATACGACCCTAATCGAAATGCATACATTTGTCTCATACACTATGGGGATGGTGAGAAGAGATATATTTTACATCCCAGAGGGGCTATAATTGGAGATACCATTGTTTCTGGTACAGAAGTCCCTATATCAATGGGAAATGCCCTACCTTTGAGTGCGGTTTGAACTATTGATTTACGTAATTGGAAGTAACCAATTAGGTTTACGACGAAACCTAGAAATCAATCACTGATCCAATTTGAGTACCTCTATGGGATAGGATAGACCTCGACAGAAAACTGTTGAGTAACGGCAGCAAGTGATTGAGTTCAGTAGTTCCTCATAGAAAATTATTGACTCTAGAGATATGGTAATATGGAGAAGACAAGATTGTTTGAAGCACGCACAGAACCGGAAGCGCCCCTTGTTTCAAAGAGAGGAGGACGGGTTATTCACATTTAATTTGATGGTCAAAGGCGAATTGAAAGCTAAGCAGTGGTAATTATAAAGATCCCCCGGGGGAAAAATAGAGATGTCTCCTACGTTACCCGTAATATGTGGAAGTATCGACGTAATTTCATAGAGTCATTCGGTCTGAATGCTACATGAAGAACATAAGCCAGATGACGGAACGGGGAGACCTAGGATGTAGAAGATCATACATGAGTGATTCGGCAGATTTGGATTCCTATATATCCACTCATGTGGTACTTCATCATACGATTCATATAAGATCCATCTGTCTAGATATCATCATATACATCTAGAAAGCCGTATGCTTTGGAAGAAGCTTGTACAGTTTGGGAAGGGGTTTTTTTTGATAAAAAAGAAGAATCTACTTCAACCGATATGCCCTTAGGCACGGCCATACATAACATAGAAATCACACTTGGAAAGGGTGGACAATTAGCTAGAGCTGCCGGCGCTGTAGCGAAGCTGATTGCAAAAGAGGGTAAATCGGCCACATTAAGATTACCATCTGGGGAGGTCCGTTTGATATCCAAAAACTGCTTAGCAACAGTCGGACAAGTGGGTAATGTTGGGGTGAACCAAAAAAGTTTAGGTAGAGCTGGATCGAAGCGTTGGCTAGGTAAGCGTCCTGTAGTAAGAGGAGTGGTTATGAACCCTGTAGACCATCCCCATGGGGGCGGGGAAGGGAGAGCCCCAATTGGTAGAAAAAAACCCACAACCCCTTGGGGTTATCCTGCGCTTGGAAGAAGAAGTAGGAAAAGGAAAAAATATAGTGATAGTTTTATTCTTCGTCGCCGTAAATAGGAATACTTATTGAAAATCGAATTTTTGGAATTTGAAATAATGTGATGGGCGAACGACGGGAATTGAACCCGCGCGTGGTGGATTCACAATCCACTGCCTTGATCCACTTGGCTACATCCGCCCCTTATCTAGCTAAAGGATTTTTTCTTTTTTCCATTCATCATTATTGTATTTATTCTTACCTTCATACTTAGATCGAGATATTCTATTGGACATAGAATGCCAATCTTTAAAATGTAAAAAAAGGAGTAATCAGCTGTGGCACGTTCACTAAAAAAAAATCCTTTTGTAGCTAATCATTTATTGAGAAAAATTGAAAAACTCAACATGAGGGAGGAGAAAGAAATAATAGTAACTTGGTCTCGGGCATCTACCATTATACCCAAAATGATTGGCCATACAATCGCTATTCATAATGGAAAGGAACATTTACCTATTTATATAACAGATCGTATGGTAGGTCACAAATTGGGAGAATTCGCGCCTACTCTGACTTTCGCGAGACATGCGAGAAACGATAATAAATCTCGTCGTTAATTTGGAATAAAAAAAAGATCATTCATTGGCGGGGGATAACCTAATGATAAAGAACTCGAATTCGGGTAGAGAAGTAAAAGTTTTAGCTCAACATATATGTATGTCTGCTTTCAAAGCGCGAAGAGTAATTGATCAGATTCGCGGGCGCTCTTATGAGGAAACGCTTATGATACTGGAACTCATGCCTTATCGAGCATCTTATCCCATTTTAAAATTGGTTTATTCCGCAGCAGCAAATGCTAGTCATAATATGGGTTTGAACGAAGCTGATTTATTCATTAGTAAAGCCGAAGTCAACGGGGGTCCTTTTGTGAAAAAGTTAAGACCTAAGGCTCGGGGGCGTAGTTATCCAATAAAAAGGCCCACTTGTCATATAACAATTGTATTAAAAGATAAATCGAAATTCTTTTTAGTTGAATCGAAATCTTAGATTCATATTTAGAAAAAAAATGGATGGAAAGATAATATAATCAAAAAATATGGGACAAAAAATAAATCCACTTGGTTTCAGACTTGGTACAACACAAAATCATCATTCTTTTTGGTTCACACAACCAAAAAATTTTTCCGCAGGTCTACAAGAAGATGAGAAAATACGGAATTGTATCAAGAACTATGTACAAAAAAATAAGAGAATATCCTCAGGTTTCGAAGGAATTGGAATTGCACGTATAGAAATTAAAAAAAGAATCGATTTGATCCAGGTCATAATCTCTATCGGATTCCCAAATTTATTAATAGAGGGCCGAACACGAGGGATCGAAGAATTACAGATGAATGTACAAAAAGAATTTCGTTCTGTGAACCGACGACTCAACATTGCTATCACAAGAATTGAAAAACCTTATGGACACCCTAATATTCTTGCAGAATACATGGCTTCACAATTAAGAAATAGAGTTTCGTTTCGAAAGGCAATGAAAAGAGCTATTGAATTAACTGAACAAACAGATACAAAGGGAATTCAAATACAAATTGCAGGGCGTATCGACGGAAAAGAAATTGCACGTGTCGAATGGATCAGAGAAGGTAGGGTTCCTCTACAAACAATTCGCGCTAAAATTGATCATTGTTCCTATACAATTCGAACTATCCATGGAGTATTAGGCCTAAAAATTTGGATATTTGTGGACGAGGAATAATAGATCTTTATTGATTTTTCCATTCTGTCCAGTGGTAGAACAAAAAATTAGAAACTATTTCCGTTCTTTCCGTTAAATCAAACAAAAATAAACAATTCTAATTCTATAAGGTTGAATAAAAAAGAAATTTACCCTTTTTTGATATAATTGCCATGCTTAGTGTGTGACTCGTTAGTTTTTTCTTTAGAGTTTCTAGTTGGACTTCAAAAAAAAGACCGACCCCTACTATGAACTTAATAACTATATAAACTAAAAACTAATAACCAACTTATTGCTTCGTATTGTCGAGATCCCGAGAAACAGTGACTATATGACTGGATCAATCATATAGTTGTAACAACTGAAATTTTTTACAAATCCGATTATGGATTTTGAAGAAAAAATAAATAAAGGGATGCGGATAAATGGAAAGGTGATAGAAAGAGAGAACAAAAATATCAATGATAGATGATTCCAATGTGTATGGTCTATGAATCACCTCATAAAAGGCAGTGTGATAAAGCATTAATATTTCAATATATATATATTGAAATAAATAATAATAAATAATAAAGAGCCTCGGGTTAATAGAAACTGAGGAGATTCACTCGGGAACAAATTTTGTTGGGAGCTCCATTGCGGAGTTCGGGCCTAACCATTAATGGAGAAGCTATAGGAACGACGAAACCTGTGACTATATAAGATTCTATTAAAAACGAATCCTAATGATTCATCGGGTAGGATGGCGGAACAAACCAAGAACAAATTAATTTACTCTGAGAGATCATGAATTGATCCTACGAATAAAGCAGGAAAGAGTCAATATTCGCCCGCGAAACCCTTATTTATTGTATTCCAATATTGTCGCTTGATTTAATAAGAGTAAAAATAAGGATTCGTTATAAAAAAGAAGCATTATCTATAAATAATACACATTTAGCCATATATACAACACAGCTTCCTATGTAATAAATGAAATATCAATAAATCCCATTACTTAGTTTAGTGTATTAGTTATTAAATACATGTGTATATGTAATATTATCGAATCCTTTCATTCGCGAGGAGCTGGATGAGAAGAAACTCTCGTGTCCGGTTCTGTAGTAGAGATGGGATTCAGAAAAAACCATCAACTATAACCCAAAAAGAACCAGATTTCGTAAGCAACATAGAGGAAGAATGAAGGGAATGTCTAGTCGGGGTAATCATATTTGTTTCGGCAGATACGCTCTTCAAGCACTTGAACCCGCTTGGATCACAGCTAGACAAATAGAAGCAGGGCGAAGAGCAATGACACGATATGCGCGCCGTGGTGGAAAAATATGGGTACGCATATTTCCCGACAAACCTATTACGGTAAGACCTACGGAAACACGTATGGGTTCTGGGAAGGGATCCCCCGAATATTGGGTATCCGTTGTTAAACCAGGTCGAATACTTTATGAAATGGGCGGAGTATCAGAAACTGTAGCCAGAGCAGCTATTGAAATAGCCGCGTGCAAAATGCCGATACGAACTCAATTTGTTATTTTATTTCAGGATAGAGATGTAGAACTAAACATAAAAAAGGAGTATTGAGGATGAAAAACAACTGCGGGTTTCTTTATTTCTAGACAAACACTATTTTTTTTTTTTCTCATTCTTTGCATTGAAATAACGGATTCAAATAAAAATGATATGATTCAACCTCAGACCCTTTTGAATGTAGCAGATAACAGCGGAGCTCGAGAATTGATGTGTATTCGAATCATAGGAGCCGGTAATCACCGATATGCTCATATTGGTGACGTTATTGTTGCTGTAATCAAAGAAGCAGTGCCCAATATGCCTCTAGAAAGATCAGAAGTAATTAGAGCTGTAATTGTACGTACATGTAAAGAACTTAAACGTGACAACGGTATGATAATACGATATGATGACAATGCAGCGGTTGTCATTGATCAAGAAGGAAATCCAAAAGGAACTCGAGTTTTTGGTGCGATTGCCCGGGAATTGAGACAGTTGAATTTTACTAAAATAGTTTCATTAGCCCCTGAGGTATTATAAAGACTGCTAGATGAAACTATGATATAGTTATAGTAGGATACCTGAAACGGATCCAATTAGTAGATTGTGTCTCACGCATATACTTTTAATATACTTTTAATATTTTAATAATTAATTGAATAATTAAGAATTTAATAGTAAAAAAAAAAACATGCTGATTATATCAAAATTAGGAAGCACCAATAATTATAATTCGTCATGGGCAGAGACGCTATTGCTGATATAATAACTTCTATAAGAAATGCTGACATGAGTAAAAATGGAACGGTTCGAATAGCATCCACTAATATCACCGAAAACATTGTTAAAATACTCCTACGAGAAGGTTTTATTGAAAACGTTCGGAAACATCAGGAAAGTAACAAATATTTCTTGGTTTCAACCTTGCGCCATAGAAGGACTAGGAAAGGAATATATAGAACTATTTTAAAACGTATCAGTAGACCTGGTCTACGAATCTATTCCAACTATCAAAAAATTCCTAAGATTTTAGGTGGAATAGGAATTGTAATTCTTTCCACTTCTCGAGGCATAATGACAGATCGAGAAGCTAGACTAGAAAAAATTGGAGGAGAAATTTTGTGTTATATATGGTGATCCTCCTCCGGTATCCTAATTTTATCTCTAACTTCCTATTTGTGAAATAGAGAGGAAAAGTGAGTTATATAACTCTTCCTCCATTAGTTGATACTTCAAGGGGGTTCCCTGGAATGAAAGAACAAAAATTGATTCATGAAGGGTTAATTACTGAATCACTTCCCAACGGCATGTTTCGGGTCCGTTTAGATAATGAAGATCTA